ATATGAATACAAAGATGAAAAAAAAAAAATGAGAAAACTGAACAAAACAAATTGAGTATGAACAAACTTTTTCGCATAAATGGAACCTTCAATTCGAAGGTGACGTTCCTTATTTTTTGATTACTTTGTAATTTTAGTAATTTTACAGTATTTAAATTACAAAGTAATCAAATTTAAATTTAAAAAGTGATGGAAAACTAAGAATTATTCTTTTTTTTTTTTACTTATAACTTGACTTGAAACTTTAATTTCATTTTTCTTTCTTAAAACTTTCTTACTACTTTCGGTATGCAGATAAAGATACTGTTTCCTTATTAATTTACTACTTTTTAAAATTTAAGTAGTAAATTAATAAAAAGATTGATAGAGAAGATGAATAGAAGAATAGATAAAAAGATACTCGTCCCGATCCTACATTTTTTATCCCTTCTCCTAGAAATAAACTTGTATTACTAACCGCATTTAGAATTCCATCAATTACTCGTCTATCAAAAAGATGAGTTAGTGCAACCAACCTTCTTATACCAATACTTAAGGTTGTTGCATAAAAACCATCTATATAACCAAGATTATATGACCAATTATATATCACATTGATTATTTTGTCCCAGAGACTTCTCTGGGACCCCATTTTAACAAATAAATTCATTAAATTCTGTAAAAATGAATAAACAGGCTGATATAAAAAGAACGCAAAACATATTCCTACACAGGCTATACTTACTGAAAAAATAGCATTTGTAAAAAATTCAAACGAATCCACCGAATTGGAATTGTTCAAATTTGGATGTAAAAGATTTATATTTATATATGGGGTTAACCATTTTGATAATATATTTAGATCTGTTCTTCCTTGATCGAAAGGAATTCCTATAAATCCAACACACAAAGTAACTAATGTCAATACAAGCAACGGCAATAGCATAGTATTGTCCGATTCACAGGGATACGGAGAAATTTCTTTATTTAAAAAATGAGTAATTGTAATGAGGGGTTGCATCCTGTTTTTTACATTCCCATCAATTGGATATATTTTTTTGGAAAAAAAGAAAACTTTTTCATTATTATTCATTGTTGATAAAAAAAGATCCTTGTTAATTACTTTCTGTCTTTCTTTACCCCAGATAGATATTGAATAGAACGAGCTATTTTTTTTGCCACTGAAATTTTGAAGATAAACGTTTAAATGTCCTTCAAAAGTAAGTAAATACATCCGAAACATATAAAATGCAGTTAACCCTGCTGTGAAACAAGCTATTATCGCGAAAATAGGTGAATATAACCAACTATCCTTAAGAATTTCATCTTTTGACCAAAAGCAAGCAAGAGGTGGAATACCACAAAGAGAAAGTGTACCTAATAAAAAAGAAGTTTTTGTAATTGGCACATATTTTGTTAAACCGCCCATAAGCGCCATATTCTGACTTTGATCTGGGGAATATCCAACAATGCTTTCCATTGAATGAATAATTGATCCGGAGCCTAAAAACAATAATGCTTTTGAATAGGCATGGGTGATCAAATGAAATAAAGCAGCTCGATAAGACCCCATACCTAAAGCTAACATAATATAACCCAATTGAGACATTGTAGAATAAGCTAAAATTCTCTTAATGTCTCTTTGAGCAAGAGCCAAAGTAGCTCCTAATAGTACTGTTATTATACCTATCAAAGAAATTAGATTCATTATATAAGGTAGAATTGTAAAAAGAGGAAAAAGCCGAGCTACAAGAAAAATACCCGCTGCTACCATAGTAGCGGCGTGTATAAGAGCCGAAATAGGGGTAGGGCCTTCCATGGCATCAGGTAACCATACATGAAGTGGGAATTGTGCAGATTTAGCAACTGCACCAAGGAATAATAAGGTGGCACACAGAGTAAGAAATAAAGAATTTAACCCATTATTATTATTATCAATCAAGTTATTGACTATTTTAAACAAATCTCGAAATTCGAAACTGCCCGTTATCCAATAAAGCCCTAAAATTCCTAATAATAAACCAAAATCCCCTACACGATTAGTTACAAACGCTTTTTGACAAGCATTTGCCGCAATTGGTCGTGTGAACCAAAAACCTATTAATAGATACGAACACATTCCAACTAATTCCCAAAAAATATAAATTTGTATCAAATTGGAACTAGTAACTAATCCTAACATGGAAGTATTGGAAAAACTCATATAAGCAAAAAATCTCAAATATCCTTGATCATGAGACATATAATTGTCACTATAAATAAGAACCATGATTCCAACAGTAGTGATTAATATTGACATAATAGAAGTAAGTGGATCGATCAAGTTACCAAACTCTAAAGAAAAATCATTATTGATGGTCCAAGACCATACATATTGATAGATGGGGCTGCTATTTATTTGCTGAATAGACAGATCGGCCGAAAAAATCATAACTATACTTAGTAATAAAACACTAGGAAAAGCCCACATACGACGAAGATTTTTTGTTGCCGTCGGCATAAGGAGAAGTCCCACTCCTATTGCTATAGGAACTGGAAGTGGAACGAAAGGTATGATCCATGCATATTGATATGTATGTTCCATAAGAAAATAAAACTTTTTTTTATTCTTATTAATTGTTTCCGATTCACCAGCTCTTATGCCTTTCGGAAGGGGGCAATAAAAGAATCAAATAAAGAAAATCAAGATATGAAAGAACTAAAATAGAATTTTCTATTCTTAATCATTCTGATTCTTTCCCAAATACTTCAACTTCAAATATTCAAATCAAGAAGTTACAATTGGTCAAATGATTAATTCATTTTTGAAAACTTAGTTATTAACTAAGATATTTCTGAAGATACAGAATAAGAATATGCAATTTAAAATTAAAATTATTCCATTATTAGAATAATCTATATCTAAATTCATAAAGCAAGGTAAAATTATTATATATTTATAGTAATACCAGTACTTTATTCTGATATGGATCATAGAATCTATCAATAATCAATAACTTGATAAAAAAATATCTTGGTATTTTAGTTAGTTTATTCGGAAGAATTAACTAATTCTGATTGAGTTTCTTCTATTCCAACAAAACAACTTATGTTTTGTTTATAGGAATCTTTTTGAAACTCTATGATACCTGGCACTTTACTACCCATTACTTCGCGTAGAATTGAAAGAACAAATTACTAAAATGCCTTTTTTCAAGTGTTTATTATATTAACAGATGAAATATTAGTCTCATTCAAATTTTGAAATTTTCATTTAATGAAGTGTACTCTATTGATGAATTGATAGAAAAAATGGTACAGTATTTTTTTCCTTAAGTTAAGGTAAGCGTTTTTAAACTTTTTTATTAAATTTTATTTAATAAAATTTAATACGACGAAAATAGACGAAAATATGAATGGAATTAAAACCCTTTCTTTATTGATTCTTTTCTTATGAATGGCAACCAATTTGTTTGATTTCTATGACAAGTGGCATAGATATAGATCCGAATGAGGATCTAAGGGCAGTACGAATTATTCTTTCTTCGGATATTGTATGTAATCAAAATGTAAAAAAGAATTCCTTTGAAAAATGAAAAATAAATAAACTAACATATCTATTTTTCCCAGGGAATAAATATAGAGATAAAGAATAAAAAAATGATCCATTTTGCACAATACATGTCTTTCACATCCAACTATAACAACGAGTAACCTCTTCATTTTTAAATGGCCGTTCCAAAGAAACGTACTTCTATATCAAAAAAGCGTATTCGTAAAAACATTTGGAAAAGAAAAGGATATTGGGCAGCGATAAAAGCTTTTTCTTTAGCGAAATCTCTTTCTACCGGGAATTCAAAAAGTTTTTTTGTGCAACAAACAAGTAATCAAGTCTTAAAATAATCTGAATCAATATGACTCAATCAATTTGCTAATTGAATTTATAAGATGAATGATTCCCATTAACTCATATTTTGAACTGATCAATATGAGATACCATTCTCTATTGTGGTATATAAAATAGGAAGCCTTCTGTCTACTGGATTCGAAAAACGGTACTATTTTGTTTCTGTTTGAACAAATAAAGAAAAAAAAAAAAAAGAAGTACTTAAGCACAAGATAGAAAGTTTCACTTTTATTTTTAGTAGGTTTTTTGTGAGATAGGGATTGTCATTTTCCCCATCGATTCACTTTTCACAATACAATAATAAAAGTATTCTTTTTCTTTTAGAAAGGCTTTTCTTGGATTATTTATGTATTCCCACTAGCCTATGTTTGGGCTTGAGGATCGATCAAGATATATATCGATATATCGATATATATCTTGATACCTCTATTTTTTTCTTTAGAAATCTATTTTTTAAATACGATAAAATTCTGATAGAGATTCAAACTCTTTTGTTATCTTATATTTATATGTCCAGTTCAATACCTAATTGGTTTGTTAAATCCTAAAACGAATTATGGACACAATGAGAATCCCGACAATTCATACAGTTTTAATACCAAGTTATCAAAATATTTACAAAAATCTGTTGGTTGTAATGATGAAATTTTGATCCATAAAAAATCCTTTTTTTTTCATTTCGTTCGCACCCATGAAATCAGATAAATAAAAAATAAATCATCAAAAAATGATGAATAAAGGAAATTTTTTACTTCTATACCTGAATTGAGGACAGAACTCTCTAGTTCCAACGGATCCATTCCGGGAGAACTGAAACCTCGTGAAAGTTCATTGTTTAAACTAAGACCATCCCACGAGGCTAATGATTATTGAACGTTCAAATAGGAATTTGAATGCGTCTTTATTCATTGATTTGAATTTTTCCTAAAAAATATTACATTGAATTGACTCATTACAATCTCGACAATTGAATATGGATGGGCTATTATGCTTTCGAACAAGCCGCTATGGTGAAATCGGTAGACACGCTGCTCTTAGGAAGCAGTGCTAGAGCATCTCGGTTCGAGTCCGAGTGGCGGCATCTTCTAAAAGAGATACAATAAATTCTATAATGAAAATGAGTTGAAGGACCCTCCTTTATTTTTAATTTTTAGGATTTTTTATGATATTTTCGACTTTAGAACATATATTAACTCACATCTCTTTTTCGATCGTTTCAATTTTAATTACGATTTATTTGATGACCTTATTAGTCCATGAAATCGTAGGACTATATGATTCGTCAGAAAAAGGCATAATAGCTACCTTTTTCTGTATAACAGGATTATTAGTTACTCGTTGGATTTATTCGGGACATTTCCCCTTAAGTGATTTATATGAATCATTAATGTTCCTTTCATGGGGCTTTTCCATTATTCATATGGTTCCTAAAATACGGAACCTTAAAAATCATTTAAGTGCAATAACCACCCCAAGTGCTATTTTTACCCAAGGATTTGTTACTTCGGGTCTTTTAACTGAAATGCATCAATCCACAATATTAGTACCTGCTCTCCAATCCCAGTGGTTAATGATGCACGTAAGTATGATGATATTGAGCTATGCAGCTCTTTTATGTGGATCATTGTTATCAGTAGCTCTTCTAGTCATTACATTTCGAAAAAGCATAGATATTTTTGGTAAAAGCAATCATTTATTAAATGGGCCATTTTCCTTTGATGAGATCCAATATGTAAATGAAAGAAGCAATGTTTTACTAAACAATTCTTTTCTTTTGTTTAGAAATTATCACAGATATCAATTGATTCAGCAATTGGATCGTTGGAGTTATCGTGTCATTAGTCTAGGGTTTATCTTTTTAACCATAGGTATTCTTTCGGGAGCGGTATGGGCTAATGAGGCGTGGGGATCATATTGGAATTGGGACCCCAAAGAAACTTGGGCATTTATTACTTGGACTATATTCGCGATTTATTTACATATTAGAACAAATCAAAATTTTCAAGGCGCGAATTCTGCAATTGTGGCTTCTATGGGATTTCTTATAATTTGGATATGTTATTTTGGGGTCAATCTATTAGGAATAGGACTACATAGTTATGGTTCATTCACATTAACATCTAATTGAAAAAGCGACATAATACATAGGAAGAGCATATGTAACGAAAGTTTGTGTGAGTTTTTGAGAACCATTTGAATCAAGTAGTGATTCAAATGGTTCTCAAAAACGCCAAACGTAAACGTATCTGATTACAATTCACTTCATCTTTTTTCATTGTCCAACGAACTATTTTTAAACAGCATTATTTGATTTTATGTCTTTATGTCTTATTCATGAAAACTATCTATAAAAGTAATTAGATAAAATAGCTTCCACCTTGTCAACTGATAGTGAGAGAACGAAATCCGGATAAATACCAATACCTATTACAGGTAGAAAGATACAGATCGAAACAAATAATTCTCGTGGTCCAGAATCTAAAAAAGAATAGTTTGGGGCATTAAATTGCTTGTATCCATAGAACATCTGGCGTGACATAGATAATGAATAAATAGGAGTTAATATCATTCCAATTGCCATTACAAAAGTAATGAGTATTTTTGGCATTAAAAGATATTTTGGGCTGGTAATTATTCCAAAAAATACTACCAATTCCGCAACAAAACCACTCATTCCCGGCAATGCAAGAGAAGACATCGAGAAGCTACTGAACATTGTAAATATTTTTGGCATTGGGATAGCTATTCCTCCCATTTCGTCGAGATAAACAATACGTATTCTATCGTAACTCGTTCCTGCCAAGAAAAAAAGCGCCGCACCGATAAATCCATGAGAAATTATTTGTAAAATGGCTCCATTGAGTCCCGTATCGGTTACGGAAGCAATTCCTATAATTGTAAAACCCATATGAGATACAGAGGAATAGGCTATTCTCTTTTTTAAATTGCGTTGCCCAGGAGATGTTAAAGCTGCATAGATTATTTGCACTGTGCCTACAATCATCAACCAGGGGGAAAATATGGAATGAGCATGGGGTAATAATTCCATATTGATCCGAACCAATCCATACGCTCCCATTTTTAATAAGATTCCGGCTAGAAGCATACATGTACTGTAATGTGCTTCTCCATGGGTATCTGGTAACCATGTATGTAGGGGTATAATCGGTGATTTGACAGCATAAGCAATAAGAAAGCCAAAATAGAATATTATTTCTAATCCCACAGGATACGATTGATTAGCTGATGTTTCAAAATTTAATGTTGGTTCATTAGAACCATATAAACCCATGCCAAGAACTCCCATTAAGAGAAAAATAGAACCCCCAGCAGTGTACAAAATAAACTTTGTAGCTGAGTACAAACGTTTCTTCCCTCCCCACATGGATAAAAGTAGGTAAACAGGAATTAATTCGAACTCCCACATGATGAAAAAAAGTAAAAGATCTCGAGAAGAAAATGATCCTATTTGACCGCTGTACATTGCTAACATCAAGAAATGGAACAATCGCGAATCCCGAGTAACTGGCCAAGCCGCTAAAGTCGCTAAAGTAGTGATGAATCCCGTCAGTAAAATGGGTCCTATGGAAATTCCATCGATTCCTAGTCTCCAGTGAAAATCAAAAAGATTTATC